GCTAACGCTACAACCAGTCCATAAATTGTTAAAGCTTCCATAAAAGCCAGACTAAGCAATAAAGTACCTCGTATTTTTCCCTCCGCCTCGGGCTGTCTCGCGATCCCTTCTACAGCTTGGCCCGCAGCAGTACCTTGACCAACCCCAGGTCCAATAGAAGCAAGCCCGACGGCCAACCCAGCAGCAATAACGGAAGCGGCAGAAATCAGTGGATTCATGATAAGTTCCTCACACCAAAATAAGTAAATAGTTAATGATACAATCAACCAATAAATTATGACTTAATTATTCCATCGCTAAGATCTATACAGTCGAAGGAAATAAGAACTCGGAATTGAAGTAATAATATTATTATTGAATCATCAGAACGGCTTCGATATTTCTTTTTTAGTTTTTATTCACAGAATTTTTTTGAATCCATACCATTCTTTTTGAATTTTTCGTTTTTTCTTATTTTCTTGATTGAATCTCTTTATTCAATAGTCACTTTATTTTATTCATTTAATATTCAATTCACAACTACAAAGGAAATGGAGGGGATTCCATTGGAATTCCTATCTAAATTCACAGTAATAGAGCCGCTTAGATATTACATATATAACTAATTAATATCTAATATTACATATACATGTGTTTCTTGGATAACGTAAATCAACCATTCATATCTTACATTCAATCGGATTATAGAATCATTCTTCGAAACATTCACAAGAGTTGTCTTATACTAATTAGAGTACATACATCTAGTTCGGCCCCCCCTAACCAATCCATTTTTTTTTATAAATTTTAATTTAGTTTTTTGTAAATCTTTATTTTTTCTTTTTTTACTCGCCGACGCAGGTACAATCAATCTACATGGACAAATTCGTTAGATCGAATCGTTGCATCGAAATAGAAGTATTTGATTGATCTAAGTTCAGGTAATTTATTATTTATTAAAATTCTCTTTTGGTCAACCGTTTAATTGGATGAAATCAACTTGAATGGGAATTTTTCTATATAACAATAGCATCTTTTTTAAAATAGCACACTATAATACTATAAGTATTACAATCCTAATTATTATTCAGATTATGATTACTAATATCTAATAATATTGAATATTGGAATTAAATGAACAAAACAATATAAAGATAGTATTCATTGGGGGGGGGATAAATAGACCGAACTGGAATTTTAGGAAAAAGATCTTTTCGATCTCTTTCCTTTTTTTTACTTCCCCTTTTGTTTGTTGCAATTCCCCAATATCGCTAATATCTTATTTTTGACTATTACTTCTATACTTTATATAGTTTATATTTATATAATTTATCTATTTATTTTTATATATTATGCTCCTTAAGCAGATTATCTTGATACGCACATATATTGCGTAAGGCTTAAACTAAAAAAAGACTATTTCGAAAACTAGTCAATGATGACCCTCCATGGATTCGCCTATATAAGCCGCAGCTAAAGTTGCAAAAATAAGAGCTTGAATACCGCTTGTAAATAATCCAAGTAACATGACGGGTATAGGAACCACTGAAGGTACTAAAGAAACAAGAACAAGAACTACTAATTCATCAGCTAATATATTTCCGAAAAGTCGAAAACTAAGTGATAGGGGTTTTGTGAAATCTTCTAAAATATTAATGGGTAAAAGGATTGGAGTTGGTTGAATGTATTTACCAAAATAACCTAATCCTTTTTTACTAAGACCCGCATAGAAATATGCTACCGACGTGAGTAAAGCTAAAGCAACAGTAGTATTTATATCATTTGTAGGCGCGGCTAATTCCCCATGAGGTAACTGTATGATTTTCCAAGGTAAAAGAGCACCCGACCAATTCGAAACAAAAATAAATAGAAACAAAGTTCCAATAAAGGGAACCCATGGACCGTATTCTTCGCCAATCTGAGTTTTGCTCACATCTCGAATGAATTCAAGAACATATTCGAAGAAATTCTGACTGTCAGTAGGAATGGTTTGTGGATTACGAACAGCTATAATGGCTGAACCTAATAAGATAGCAATTACAACCCAAGAAGTAATAATTACTTGGGCATGGACTTGAAAACCTCCTATTTTCCAATAGAAATGTTGGCCGACTTCCACACCGGATATATCGTATAAGCCTTTTAGTGTGTTGATATAACATAATTTCATATTGCCCTCTGAAAAAAATAGAACTTTAAAAAGAATTATTTTGATTCAACCTTCTCTTTTTTTCGACTTGCCTAGTTGACTTATATATATTTGTATACCAATTAATTACATAATATCCCTAGTTACTTGTATCTCTTTTAGGAATCATAACCGATTTCATAAATCTATGGAGTTCCCAAAAGAATTTTTTTATTTTATTATTCATTATTAATATGAATCAAGGATTTCGTATATAACTAGAACGACCCTCACAAATTGCAAATACTAATTTGTTAAGAATTAATCGGATTGAAGCTATCGCGTCATCATTTGCTGGGATCGAAATATCAGCGAGATCTGGGTCACAATTTGTATCGATTAAACAAATCGTTGGAATTCCCAAAATCATACATTCTCGAAGAGCCATATATTCTTCTTGCTGATCAACGATTATTACAATATCGGGTAATCCAGTCATATATTTGATCCCGCCCAGATATGTTTGCAAGTGAGATAATTGTCTCTTCAACATAGCTGAATCTCTTTTCGGAAGACGATTGAGTCTCCCCATCTTTTGTTCCGTTCTCAAGTCCCTGAACTTATGAAGTATCGTTTCCGTAGTATACCAATTCGTTAACATACCGCCTAGCCATTTTTTATTAACATAATGACAACGGGCCCTTATTGCAGCCCGTGCTACTGAATCGGCTGCTTTATTTTTGGTACCAACAATTAAGAATTGCTTTCCCCTACTTGCTGTATCAAAAACTAAATCACAAGCTTCTGATAAAAAACGGGCAGTTCTAATAAGATTTATAATATGAATACCCTTACGCTTTGAAGAGATATAAGGTTCCATTCTAGGATTCCATTTACTAGTACCATGACCAAAATGAACTCCTGCTTCCATCATTTCTTCCAAATGGATGTTCCAATATCTTCTTGTCATTTATTTATCCACACCTCCTTTCTTTTTATTAAAAAAAAGAGAGACGAGGTGCCCTGAAATAGAAATAAATAATTGTTCCGATGGAACCTTCGTTTCTACCTCTAACGGATATTGGCCATTGATACACGATTCAAACCATTAATATCAATTTCTTTCTATTCTATTTGTTATTTTATTATCTTTATTACTATATACCAAATAAAAATAAAAAAAAAAATGACCGCAAATACAAATAGCTAAAAAGAAAGGGGGTGAATCCGCTCTTAGGAATCATTCAACCCTCGAAATGATTGTCTCAGTGTATCGTGTAAATTCCTTGAAATGAAAAAATCAAATAATTCTCTGTGGTGGAACAAAATATCTCGCATTTCTGCCTCGAATAGTTTATTGTTTTTGGTTTCCAAAGGAATGTTGGTATGTTGCCTTGAACGTTGCACTAATCCGTTGAATCCCGTACCAACGGGTATCATCCCCCCTAGAACAACGTTCTCTTTCAGACCTTTCAACCAATCGATACGACCCCGGAGAGCGGCTTTTGCTAAAACTCGAGCAGTTTCTTGAAAACTTGCTTCGGATATAAAACTTTGAGTATTTAGAGATGCTTTCGTTATTCCCAATAAGATAGCTCGGTAACAGATCGCTTCTTCCAAAGCGCGCCCTGTTCGTTCCGCCCGCAACAATTCAATCAGTTCTCCGGGTGAAAAAACATTAGACATTCCCTCTTCTGAAACCAACACTTTTGATGTTATTTGGCGCACAATAATTTCTATATGTCGATTATGAATCTGCACCCCCTGAGATCTATAAACTTTTTGGATCTTATTAACCAAAGAGATACGCCCTTGCACTATAGTTAGCTCAGCACCAATCAAGAATCTCCAAGGAATTCCAATAATTTTTGTTATACTCTTGTTCCAACCCTCAATTCTATTTTCTAGGTTCATCGATATTGAATCAATCGAACGCACTTCTAACACTTGTTCCACTTTTGGAAGACCTTGCGTTATATCCCTAGATCTCGATTTTTCATATATAAATGTAACTAATGTATCTCCTTCGTAAAGGATTTCTCCATAATGGCCATGAACGGTTGCTCCCGGAGTGGCCAAATAAGCTTTAGCTGATCTTATTACTACAGAGTCAATTTGAACAATTAGAACTTGACCCGATTTTAAGTGCGGTCCGTTTTTGGCTATACATAAATTTTCACAAATAAACTGCCCAAGGCTAATTATTCTAGACGCTTCTTCACAATAATTATGATGGAGAAAATTCCAATTCAAATTGAATGGATTCAAAACGATGTTACCGCGCGGATCGGGATTATTATAAATAGAAACCCTACCATTTTCATCCATTAAATAATATTTAAGCACTTGAAAAGTCTGTTTGAAATTGTCAAGTTGTAAATATTTAGTTACCGAGATCTGATTATAAGTTATTAAATGGTAAAATGAATAAAAATGCGCAATTTGAGGGGTTCCTCCTAATCCTAAAGGTCCCAAGGAATTCCTAATTGGAATTAGACTATCTCTTTTCATTGATTCTTTTTTTATTACATCATTGTAATATTTTACATCGTTGAATGGACCCATTTGAAAACAATTAGATGATGACAAAATTATAAAAGATTGGCATTCCTTATTCCTCTTCAACAACGTACGAATAGTTACTTGATTTTGGCTAAGTGATTGTTGAATCCCTGCCTTGGAAGAAATAGAATAAAATGGATTGATACTGGTGTGGTCTGGCCTCTTATCAAAGATCAATCCTGAACCTGACGGATCTTTCCTTTTTCTGATATACGAAATATGGGATTTCACTAAATCGATTCGCAGGAAATCTCGACTCATACCATTTGTATTTACTTCAACAAAAGAAGCGTGGGCCTCTTCGACAGAAGAACTTTTTTTGTCTTGTTTC